CATAGAAAATCTAGGAACAAGAAGATTGAATCGGAAATATCGACAAATTCTTTAGAAGTCCAAGGAAATGAAATTCAAAAAAGGAGGTGGTCAATTGTTCTAATTCAAATTTCATCTCTATCGAATTTTAATATCAGAATAGCGGAGATAGTCATAATTAAATGGGTCAGGTCCACTTACTTTTTCTTTTGTTGATTTCGAATCTTTCCAATGGATTTGATTGGTAATAGGGATCTTTGGTGATTCAAGAGGCGATGATTATTCATAATAATGAAAATTTACCGAAAAAATGTTCGATTTTCTAACTAGAACTATTCTACTCTAACTCAATAACGTATTATCCGGTTAGTTCCTTTTGTATTCCAAATAAAAACAAAATATCTCTATTTTCTGAATACTATGACTGGGTTTTTATGAAAAAAATTTATGAAAAAAAGAAAAGCCCCTTATCGGATTTGAACCGATGACTTACGCCTTACCATGGCGTTACTCTACCACTGAGTTAAAAGGGCAGGGCTTATTTGATTTAATTTCCGAACGAGTTACTATGTAGATAAAATCTCTATATGCACATAACATATAACATATATTATATATATATTATATATATATAAGTATATATAAGTATATTAAGTATATGCAGTAGAGTCTATATGCAGTAGAGTCTATATGCAGTAGAGTCTATATGCAGTAGAGTCATAGTGGTTGGTGGCTGATTTTTGAATAATCAAATGGATTTGCATAGCAAGTGTAGTGAATTGTTTCAAGACCGGGCCCTAATTTCTTTTATTGTGATGATCCTTATCAAAACAAAATTCACTTGATTGATACATAACATACATGTACACTTACCAATTCGACATAAAAGAAATTTCAAGATATTTCATCGAATCATGTGCTGAAGAGATTCTACTTGTCCCCTTGAACTAACGTCTTAGAGAAAATTTTCGATAACTTCTTAATCCCGCTTACTAGATTTATTTTAGTAGATTTATATAGAGAATATCGATTCTAATGAACGATTCATGCATATGAATGACAAATCAAAAACTTCTATACAATTCTGAAAAACGGAAAAATCCCTCGGATCTAATCATATCATTTCATTATATTGACAATTTCAAAAAACTGATCATACTATGATCATACATAGTATGAGGGCGGTTGGCAAGTTGGCCCCCATCGTCTAGTGGTTTAGGACATCTCTCTTTCAAGGAGGCAGCGGGGATTCGAATTCCCCTGGGGGTAGGGTACTACGAAAGGAAATTGATCATGGATTACCAATAAGCCTAAAATGGATTCTTCCTGGGTCGATGCCCGAGCGGTTAATGGGGACGGACTGTAAATTCGTTGGCAATATGCCTACGCTGGTTCAAATCCAGCTCGGCCCAATAATTCGACAATCTACCATGAGATGGTATAACCCCCCTTGTCCTTTAGAAATATCCCATAGGAAGATAAAAAAGAATCAACTTTTCTGTTAGATCCCTTATTTCCCTGGGATTGTAGTTCAATTGGTTAGAGCACCGCCCTGTCAAGGCGGAAGCTGCGGGTTCGAGCCCCGCCAGTCCCGACGGATCCAATATCCAATAAATAAATCAATTCATTTTTCCCTTTCTATGAACTAGTAAAAGGTGTCGGGGACATACTTTCATTCCCAAAGCAAAAAGGAGTCTTTATTTCTTTTTTCTTTCCTATTTTTTCCATTTCGCTTTTATTTTATTAGTTAGGTTTGTAACTATGGAATTAATCGAAGTGAAAAGGCAATCTGACGATCCTTCATCAAATGATTGCAAAAGTAGGTTGTAGAAAAAAACAAAGAAACAGATGATAAATAAAGGAATTTTGGATTGATTGGGTAAGTAATCAAAATTTGGATTCGGTATGGATAAAAGAACTTCCTATGTTATACTATTCAAGTCTCGACGGCGGGTTGATTTGATAGATCAGATATTGTTATTCATGATATTGATCCGATTCAAGATCATCGAGAGGTAATTCATTCATTGAATTTACAGACGAAAAATTGATCATCTCTAGGGGATTAAATCCCGAGTTATTGCGAAGTAAAAAAACCAATGAGATTATGGAAGTAAATATTCTTGCATTTATTGCTACTGCACTATTCATTCTAGTTCCTACCGCTTTTCTACTTATCATTTACGTAAAAACAGTCAGTCAAAATGATTAATTCAATTGAATTTTCAAATGCATTTGAATAAAACTTTCCTTCTGAGTTCTTATCAAAAATTGACGAAGTCAAATGAAAAGGATTCCAATTTAACGTCTTAACTTAAATGAAATGAGCGAACTAGAATCGGCAGTATTCTAAGAGATAGATAGTATGGTAGAAAGAAATAGATGAATCTTTCTACCATACTATCTATCTCTTAGTTTATAAAGTTGTAATCTAGACTAAAGATAAAGGCTTAAGTTTCTATAGATCAATCTACAATATTCTCTTCATATATGTGTATATCAATTCAATACACATACAATATATGGAATTGACATAAGGCTCAATTTGGTACATCTATTTGTTCCGATCAATCTGAAATAATTCTTATCTTAGGATTCTAATTCCTTTCCTTTTACGAATAAGGAAGAGGAAACCTCACCCATTTTGAACGCCCGAACCATGATATGAAATAAGTCGATAAAGCATAAATAGCCTTTCTCAAATTAGAAACCAAACTGCCCAATATGTGACTCGCCCGAGTCAAGATCTTCTTATTGCATAGTCTCTCGTTAGACAACCACTATCTCTATATCATTTCTCATAGAAAGTGCGTATACACTTAACAAAACGACCTCTTCTTTGAAGAGTAAAGGGGGGAAAAAAGAAAAAAAAAAGGCCCGATCTTCCTCAGTATGCATCTATAAAGATAGTAAGAGTTCATTCCCATTGATTGAAATAGAAAATTTCGGAAGAATTTTAGATTGGAATAAATTTCCAATCATCTGAATACCTTTCTTTTCGAAAGACAAACACGGGAATCGCTGAAATATCTCTGTGATTGAAAGAGTATGAGTCATATCATAGATTACTCCATTGGCCATTGGAGTCCAATGGAATTCGAAATTCACAGATTTTTCTTTTAAATAGTTCAAAATGCGTTGCAGAACGATCTATAAAACAATTGATACGGTTTGATTCCTGAACTCAATTAGTCGTACTTCTAGAGCCCACTTCTTCCCCACACTACGAGTGAAAGGGAAAATGTAAAGACTACCATTAAAGCAGCCCAAGCGAGACTTACTATATCCATGTTAATTATGTCCCCTATCTCTATAAATACGAAGGAATTACTCCATTATTCCTCACTAATAATAGTGGAATCAATGGTGCAGAGTCAAAAAGGGATTCTGACCGAACACTATTGAGAAACCAATCCAATAAATCGATTATGATTTCGAATCGGGAAAGATTAAACACAAGGAAAATACGTAGTAAGATCCCAAGGGAATGGGACCATGTAGAAATAAGAATAATAAAGCCTATTTTTTTTTTTGCCCCCTTTTTCTATTTCTATAAAAGTCAATTATTCATCCAATCTAATATTGGTTGGATATCTGAGCACCCCGAGATTCTTGCGAGTCCGTCATATATAAAGCAACTTACGCTCCTTTCCAAAACTGTTAATTGAATTTCCTATCGGGCGCTACAATCTGATTCAAGATCCAGTCATTAAACATTTCCTTAGTAATAGAAGGGAATCGTGAAGTCTTGATAGCCCCTCTACCCGTAGATTAGAATATTTCCTTGAATCCTAGATGCGAACGAGGATTCACAATCTTTTCTTTTAGACAACCTTCAGACCACATGCTTAGAATCAAACAAAGTATCAACGGTCTGTTTCCTATGCTTCTACCGGGGAAGAATTCTGCGAGTTATATCAGCAGAACAGAAGAGATTTCGAGTTTTTTGTTGATGTTGATTAGGCGACACCCGGATTTGAACTGGGGAAAAAGGATTTGCAGTCCCCCGCCTTACCACTCGGCCATGCCGCCAAAATGATACAAAATAGGTGGAAATTTTCCCGGATTACTGAATTTTTGTTGTCCTTGCATCCTGTTTTCCTTAATCCTTTTTCTAAAAGAAATACCCCCTTTTGATTGGATTTGATCCATCCCTTCGATGGATTGTATAATATCTGAAAATACACAATGCTCCAAAATTCTCTCGCTTTTCTATTGAGAAATCAAATGTGTATTTTTAGCCGACAAATTTGAACCATTAACCATTGACTGCTTGCTTCGAATTCCTGAACGATTCTGGGATTTGAATCTCAAATTGTGTTTTCCTAATGACATAAGAAAATACAAATTGAGACAAAACTAATCAGTATTGATTTTTTCAATCAAAAAATCCTTCTCAATTTCAATTATAACAAAACATAGGAGTATATGTAAACCCCAGAACCTAAATTATTACACAGATATCTATTATTTAGATATGTTGTTGATAGGGAATTATCAAAAAATTATCCTACTTCACTTCAATTTTGCATTGAATAGAAATTTTCTTTTGATAGAGCACGACCTGGGCTGTCCCGAATAGAATCGGCAATAAAAGAAAAGTCGGATATTATAGCTATCTGCATACGTGTTTAAGAAATGCAACCCTTCTTATATTATACACGTCAAATCGTATTCTACTCAAAAATCAGTAAAGTACGAATATCTCTCTTCTCTGCGAATCGTTTTTTGAAGAACGAAATCCCTAACATAAAGGTGGTTAAGTGCTAAAAAAAAAATGGGTTTTATCTAATTTTTGAGTCTTTGTCTTTATCTCCCAAATACCGAATCTTTTTATTTTTCTCAAATTCGAATATGGAATATCATAATAATGGTCTAATTTGAATCATTTTATTTTTGTTTTGCTATTCTATAAAAAACCCTACTAACCGTAATAAGTCTAATAATTCTGTTTCTAGAATTGTTTTATCAATTCCTTTCCATTTTGATCTGTTGCAACTTCCAATTTAAGTAGAAAATTC